TCTTTTTCCTAAAATTCTTCTTTCGTCCACTTAATATCCTACCTTTCCTCGACGAATATTCACTTTCTATTATATTGGTCAGCCAATCTTCTTAGGCAAATCATAATTTGAATCAAATCGATGTTTACGACGTGTGATTAAATACAAAATAGGAGAAACAATTCTCCTTTACAGTTGATTTTATTCAATAATTGACCAAAAGAAAATATTCAATATCAATATTAATAAATAATAAATTGCATGAACTTAGAGCAATCAAATAATGATAGTTCTATGCAATAATTCGCCCTAATCAATTTGATTTGCCCATTTAGATTGTATTCGGTTGGAATAATGATAAAGAAAACGGAAGGCAGAAAAGAATTTACAAAAAACGGGATTCCTAAAAAAATGGATTGATTCTCGAATCCGATTGAATCTAATGGTTTACGTTATGGAAGAAAGACATGTATATGTGATATTCGATATTGACTACTTATATATGAACTAAAGATCTATTTCATTTGCCCTACTACGGGTTCCAATAGAAGTCCTTTCGTATCGTTGTGGCTGTGAATTGGCTGAATAAAGAGATGAAATCAAGAAAAGATGGAAGAATTGAAATAACAGCTCGGAACCAAGAAATGGCAGAACAAAAGTTCTATGGATTCACAAAAACTCGGTGGATAGAAACGAAAAAAGAGATATCGAAGTAGTTCTGATGATTCAATAATATTATTACTTAAATTCGAAGTTCTTAGTTACTTCGACTGGATGAATCCTATCAATGGAATAATTAAGTCATAATTCATTGGTTGATTGTATCATTAACCATTTCTTTTTGTTGGTACGAGGAACTTATCATGAATCCACTGATTTCTGCTGCTTCCGTTATTGCTGCTGGATTGGCCGTAGGGCTTGCTTCTATTGGACCTGGAGTTGGTCAAGGGACTGCTGCGGGTCAAGCCGTAGAGGGTATCGCGAGACAGCCCGAGGCAGAGGGAAAAATACGAGGTACTCTATTGCTTAGTCTAGCTTTTATGGAAGCTTTAACGATTTATGGATTGGTTGTAGCATTAGCACTTTTATTTGCGAATCCTTTTGTTTAATTGTTTAATCTTAGAAATTGGAAAAATACATATTTTTCCTATTTTATGGCCTTGGACTTGTTGTTTGCTTTTTCAAATTCGATCAAGATTTTACTCCTACAATTCTTTATTGGTTGAGAAAATAACCTACGGGAAGGGCTGATTTGCAGATGAGGAATTAGCATACCGACTCGCTTTCATCCTTCCCGTTCGTAGTCCAAGGGAAACTCTTTTTATGAGGTGTTTCAACAATTCAAGGGGGTAGTTCATACTTTATAACTCGAATATTTTTTGACTCGATTTCAAAAAAAGAATAAATAAAAAAGAGGGGCAAAGTGATAGAAAAAGAACTCTGGTCGATTTTTTAGTCTATCTATAAGAGGAGATTCTATGAAAAATGTAACCGATTCTTTCGTTTCTTTGGGCCACTGGACATCTGCCGGGAGTTTCGGATTTAATACCGATATTTTAGCAACAAATCCAATAAATCTAAGTGTAGTGATTGGTGTATTGATCTTTTTTGGAAAGGGAGTGTGTGTGAGTTGTTTATTTCAAGAATAGGCTGAATCCAATCAGCTGTACCCTTTTCCGTTATAACTAGGAAAGAAAGGTGCATAATCTCGCGAATTACTTCTTTTAAGAAATTATATGGAAGAACCACAGCATTTCGTGATTAATTGGCAAATCCATTTTGATTCTCTAGCAACCAATAATGTGGGGCTGTTAAGATGGTTAAAGCAAACCGTTTGAAGTCTAGACGCAGCATGGTACTCTTTCTACCATTATTTAATATAGAGATGGTTTGAAAATGAATATTTTATCGATATAGAACACTCATCTCGATAAAATGATTTGAACCGCTTAGTCTAAAAAAGGGCATTTTCCCTCTTTTATCCAATGCTGAATCGACGACCTATCCCTTATGTATAAGTAAGAAGAATTTTTTGGATTTGAACTGAAGAAAAAAAAAAGAAACAACTTTGCTGACAATTACATTTTTTTGATTTTGTCAGAAGAGTCCTCCAAGTATTTTGGTTTTGCATTATTTTTCATTTTTTTTTTGACTATGAATAAAGAAGAGAGGATAGGCTCATTACATTCATAAAAAAAAGCTATGAGAATTTACCCTAAGTAATTGAGCGTGAGAGCCAAATGAATCGAAAGATTCATGTTTGGTTCGGGAAGGGATTATGGAAGTTTAAAAATGAACGCAAAGATAATCTACTTTCATTAAGTGATTTATTAGATAATCGAAAACAGAGGATCTTGAATACTATTCGCAATTCAGAAGAACTGCGTGGGGAGGCCATTGAACAGCTGGAAAAAGCCCGGGCCCGCTTACGGAAAGTGGAAATGGAAGCAGATCAGTTTCGGGTGAATGGATACTCTGAGATAGAGCGAAAAAAATGGAATTTGATTAATTCAACTTATAA